GCAGGTACATATAATTCAGAAGAATATGTGAGTGATTCATACACAGCATCTCTTTCTTTTATCAAAGGTTCTACCAATTGATATCTTTCCACAAATAATTTAAATTCAATTTCGTGATCTGTATCTTCAATTTTAGGAAATTTATGAAATTCCTCCATCAAGCCCTGACTAATGAACCTACAAAATCCCTCAAATTGTATCTGGCTAAATCCCGGTATTGTGGACATTTCCTCATTTCCATCCCGGAGCATCTTAATCTTAAGTTTCCTGTTTATCGAAAAAATCCCATTATTGGCTTACCCTTCATCGACCCATAAGCGTATGAATCGATTTAGCAATGATGGAATGTATATTCTGTTTACTGAATCACATGAAATTTTAGCCAACTCCGCCCAATACATATTTTTTATGTATTTCATACCTATGAACAGAGACGGAACGAAAGAATAAAGGGAATTTTCGACGAAAATGCAAATTTGCTTTGCAGCGTATACAAACGAAAATGGGTTGATAAAACATTCCTGGAAGAAAATTATGTCACTTAGAGTAGAGTTATGGAGTCTTGTTTGTTGTATAGAATAGCAAAATTGATCTAATTTCTACCTATTATGATATTACAATCAGATGGATTGGTTATCAAAAAAATGGATTCCGGATTTAATCTGCTCTCTGTGAATGATATAAAGACAAAATAATATAATCAGGAGCAGTATAGAGTTTACTTTTGTTTTAACACTTAATTTAATGTCCGAAAAAGGTTCACGGATTGTTTTTAGTAGTATAATTCATAGAATATGATTGAAGAAGCAGGTAATAGGAATTTTTTTTAGTAAGTACATGCCAATATAGTTATATAGCTATCCATATATTCCATCTTTTATGATGGTTCCTTTTGTAGCAACATAGGCCGTGCTATATCATAACTGACCTTTTCTATTCAAATTCAATGAAAAATTAAAGCACGATGACTCTCTATAGAAAAATATGTGAATAAAATACCTGACTCGATATCTGTGTAAAAATTTCTGTTCTAGGGTTTACATATATACATAATTGTTGTTATAATTACAAAAGGATTGATTATTGAAAATAATTGATACTAATACTAATCGGTTGTAAACTATTTTTCTTTTCTTATATCATTAAGGAAAATTTGAGATACTAATTTTTAAACCGTTCATTATATTAATTCAAAGTAAATAGTTAACAATTTGACATAATTTTTTTAAGTCAGAAATGATTTATCTTTTATTTTATATTGAAAACAGAGAAGAAGTTTTTAATTGTTATATATTGAGATACGTTCAGTTGAAGAGAATGATTTCAATTGTATACAATAAAAAAAACTTTTTTGGAATCAGCACAACGGGGATTCAAGATATAAATCAAATAAAAAGAAAGAAACAAATGGTTCAGCAGTCCCTCCTACAAAATTAGGAATATTATCGAATATGTAGGATATTTATATGCATTTTGTATCGTTTTGGCGACATGGCCAAGTGGTAAGGCGGGGGACTGCAAATCCTTTACCCCCAGTTCAAATCTGGGTGTCGCCTGATCAATAAAAGACTCAGGATTTCTTATCCCGCTAATCTAAATATAACTTGACAAATTCTTGTCTAACAAGCACGAGCAGAGACAGAAAACGAGTATAAGTAGGCCTTATCGATACTTAAGGAATCCATAGGTTTCATAAAAGACTATATATAAATTCTTGCCTCAAAGAAAAAAGGATTCCGGGTGCAGACAAAACCGGTATCAATAGGTATAAAGCAAACCCTACTTTTCTGTTTTAAGTTAAGGGTTGGTTTTGGACCATTTATTTGATTTATCAATAGTAAGAATCAATAGTAAGAATTGAGATTCAGAACTATGAAAGTAAGAAATCAGAAATTCTGGTATCCAAGGGTTCCTAAAGTATTCGAAATTTTAGCTGCTAATGTCCACGACAGGTTATAGGAAATAGGAAAGATTATAAGATTTTCCTAGTTACCTTACCCTAGGTACTGTTTACTGACTACTTAGTCTGGAATTAGATTGAATAAGCTGATAAGAAATCCATTTTGTAGTTGTGGAAAGGATTGAAGATACTTTACATCTTCCATTAAGGACATTCCATTGAGATTTCCGAAGAGTGTAGATCATATTTGTACTTAATGCTTTTCGATTCGATTCTACCGGAGTTCCTATACTATAAAATAAATATAGCAACTTCTTACGAGCAGATTTATGGGATTGCTTCATCAATAGCCTTAAGTCAAAATCGGATTTTGACTCTGCACCATGGATTCCACTATGATTGGTAATCAATAATGGAATAATTCCTTCATTTCATAAAAAAGATAGGGGACATAATTTACATGGATATAGTAAGTCTCGCTTGGGCTGCTTTAATGGTAGTCTTTACATTTTCCCTTTCGCTCGTAGTGTGGGGAAGAAGTGGACTTTAAGGGTACTACTAATTGAGTTTGAGTAATCGAATTGTATCAATTGTTTAATTTATTCTTTCGGGAACCCTTTTAAAATAAAACTACAAATTAATTATTCTCATAGTTGTATTTCGAAAGTCAAGTCAACAGGATGTGTATGATAGGATTTTTTCCAACGGAGTTCTTACTAAATATTCTGTTTTGTTTGATTTGATAAATTAAATATGTTCTTAATAAAATAAGATTTTTCTTGCATTGATTGATCTGCATATTGCACATTTAACATTTTAGACTCCTAGAAATTTGATTTATGCTTTATCGATTTCACGTTTAAGCATGACACATCAGTGGATCCACTATTCCTTTCCCTTTTCAAAATTCGAAGAAGTTACCATAGATCTCTTCGGATCTTTTGTTAATGGTTCAATTAATACAAGAAATTTTTGGGAATTCTAAAAAGAATTCTTTGGTATTGGTAAATATAAATAATAAAGAGAGATTTATACTATATTTAATATAAGATTTAATATTCTAATTCTATTTAGAAAAATAGAATTAGAATATTAAGAAAAAATGAAAAATTATAGTTTCATATTAGTTCTTTCTAACATACTATCTTAGATAGTGTTGATTCCAGTCTGATTATTTCATTTAAGATTTGGAGTTTGAATCCCTTTAATTTCTTCAATCATTGATAAGAACTAATAAGTTTTAATCATTTTGACTTACAGTTTTTACGTAGATAATAAGTAAAAAAGCAGTCGGAACTAGAATAAAGAGTGCAGTAGCAATAAATGCGAGAATATTTACTTCCATAATCTCATTGTTTTTTTTGCTTCGCAATAACTCGGGATCTAATCCCATAGAGATAATAAATTTGACTCCTATAAATTAAATGGGATGAATTATATCCTAATGATATTGAATCGGATCAATATTACGAATAACAATATATGAGCTATCAAATCGATTCATAGTCGAGAATTAAATAGTATAACATAGGAAGATCCTTTATCCATACCAAATCAAAAAACGACGTGTTAAGTTAATTATAAACTAAGTTTTTTGTGATGGTCCCATTTTGAATACATAAAAATATGATAAATATGGATCCTACTATAAAAGATATAATATTCCAACAAATTTATTAAAAAGGGCCTTGTTTGGTTTTTATTTTCTCAATTCTTGGATTGGTACTGTACTGACGCATATACATAAAAAATGCAGTGTGCTATTTGAATGAGAATAAAATAGATTATTTTCCATTAATCATTAATAATATATTAATAATTGAGAGGAACTACATAAAAGAAAATCGTAGCTATATGCTGTATGGATACTAAAATAATAGGAGAGTAGGATTGGTTTAATCGCAAAAGTACTTTTTCATTGATCAAGAGCTATTGAAAAAAAAGTAGTTTCTGCTTCATCTTTCCTTTTTGAGGGAAAAAAAAGAAAGATGAATTGCTAAATTCATCGGATCCTAGTTCGGGACTGACGGGGCTCGAACCCGCAGCTTCCGCCTTGACAGGGCGGTGCTCTGACCAATTGAACTACAATCCCAGTGAGGTATACAGCATACATATTGGTTTCCTTCAAATATCCTATTCGTTCACCGTGTTGTAACAGAGATACAAATGATATACTGATATCCTACCCACATGAATATAGACTATAGTAAGAGTGACATTGATTACTAATAATCTTGTAGTTATTTTATTGTCACAAGATTGATAATAAATCTTTCAATGAGAAAAAAGGACTCTTTTTTTACCCCTTTAATGTTTCATGATACTTAAAAATCATGAATCTAGATCGTTAGAAAGATCAGAACTAGTGGGTAAAAAAAGATGGGATAGATAAAAAAAAATGACTATTTATTTCTCCATATATTATTCCATATCCTCCATTTATGGAGGAGAAATTGGTTATATCATACTGATGGAGCGGCGAATTATTGGGCCGAGCTGGATTTGAACCAGCGTAGACATATCGCCAACGAATTTACAGTCCGTCCCCATTAACCGCTCGGGCATCGACCCAGGAAGAATCAATTCTAGGATTACTGATAATTGATAATTTATGAGAAACTTCCTTTCGTAGTACCCTACCCCCAGGGGAAGTCGAATCCCCGCTGCCTCCTTGAAAGAGAGATGTCCTGAACCGCTAGACGATGGGGGCATACGCGCCCGACTGCCATCATACTATGATCATAGTATGAACAGTTTTTTGGAATTGTCAATATAAATAATGTAATAGTATGACTAAGCCCGAAAAAGATTTTCTACTTTTTTTTATTTCATAAAAGTTCTTCTTGATGGTTCATGAATGAACGATACCTTTTCTATTTATTTCTTTTTTTTTTTTATCTATATTTATCTATTTTTCTATTTCTATTAGTGGAAATTGTTTCTATTTAGAATTTCTATTATTATATTTATATATAATTATATAGTGTATAGGACTCCTTCAGCTCAGGAAATGATTAGTCCGAATTGAGATTTCTCAAATCAAAAAATCATTTTACCTTAACCCTAAGCTTCGCCTTTATTTAGATAAATAAAATTTATT